TCATCCCACACGTACCCGTCATGGGCATCCTGCTTTTCTATGTTCTATAGACTTGTATGTAACTATTGAGAGTCGGGATATTATACATAGTGTGAATATTCCACCAAAAAGTTTGATTTTAGTGCAAAATGATCAATATGTAGAATCGGAACAAGTGATTGCTGAGATTCGTGCCGGAACGTCCACTTTTCATTTTAAAGAGAAGGCTCGAAAACATATTTATTCTGAATCAGAGGGAGAAATGCATTGGAGTACCGATGTCTACCATGCACCCGAATATACATATAGTAATGTTCATCTATTACCAAAAACAAGTCATTTATGGATATTAGCAGGAGGTCCATGCGGATCCAGTATAGTGTCTTTTTCGCTCCACAAGGATCAAGATCAAATGAATGTTCATTTTTTTTCTGTCGACGAAATAGATATCTCTGACCTCTCAATCACTAATGATCGAGTAAGACATAAATTGTTGGATCCTTCTGGTAAAAAAGATAGGGAAATTCTTGACTATTCAAGACTTGATCGAATCATATCCAATGGTCATTGGAATTTCATATATCCTTCGATTCTCCAAGAGAATTCCGATTTCTTGGCAAAAAAGCGAAGAAATAGATTTCTCATCCCATTACAATATGATCAAGAACGAGAGAAAGAACTAATACCCTCTTTTAATATTTCCATTGAAATACCCATAAATGGTATTTTACGTAGAAATAGTATTCTTGCTTATTTTGATGATCCACGATACAGAAGAAAGAGTTCGGGAATTACTAAATATGGGACTGTAGAGGCGGATTCTGTCGTAAAAAAAGAAGATTTGATTGAGTATCGAGGAGCAAAAGAATTTAGTCCGAAATACCAAATGAAAGTGGATCGGTTTTTTTTTATTCCCGAAGAGGTACATATCTTACCCGGATCTTCGTCCATAATGGTTCGTAACAATAGTATCATTGGAGTCGATACACAACTCGCTTTAAATACAAATACAAGAAGCCGAGTAGGTGGATTAGTCCGAGTGGAGAAAAAAAAAAAAAGTATTGAACTGAAAATCTTTTCTGGAGATATTCATTTTCCCGGAGAGACAGATAAGATATCCAGACACAGTGGCATTTTGATACCGCCAGGAACGGAAAAAACAAATTCTAAGGAATCAAAAAAATTGAAAAATGGGATCTATGTCCAACGGATCACACCGACCCAAAAAAAGTATTTTGTTTTGGTTCGGCCCGTAGTCACATATGAAATAGCTGATGGGATAAATTTAGAAAAACTTTTCCCTCAAGATCTATTGCAGGAAAAAGATAATGTCCAACTTAGAGTTGTCAATTATATCCTTTATGGAAATGGAAAGTCAATTCGAGGAATTTCTCACACAAGTATTCAATTAGTTCGGACTTGCTTAGTATTGAATTGGGACCAAGAAAAAAACGGTTCTATAGAAGAGGTTCATGCTTCCTTTGTTGAGGTAAGGGCAAATGATCTGATTCGCGATTTCATAAGAATTGAGTTAGTCAAGTCTACTATTTCATATACTGGAAAAAGGTATGATACGGCGGGTTCAGGATTGATTCCCGATAATGGATTAGATCGCACCAATATCAATCCTTTTTATTCCAAAGGGAAGATTCCATTAGTTACCCAGCATCAAGAAACTGTCGGTACGTTGTTGAATCGAAATAAGGAATGCCAATCTTTGATAATTTTGTCATCATTCAATTGTTTTCGAGTTGGTCCATTCAACGGTTCGAAATATAACAATGCGGCAAAAGAGTCAAATCCTATAACTCCAATTAGGGATTTGTTGGGTCCCTTAGGTACTATTGTACCTAAAATAGTGAACTTTTATTCATCTTACCATTTAATAACTCATAATCAGATCTTGTTAAACAAATATTGGCTACTTGACAATTTTAAACAGACTTTCCAAGTACTTGAAGTACTTAAATACTGTTTAATAGATGAAAATAGGAGGATTTATAATCCTGGTCCATGCAATAACATCATTTTGAATCCATTCCATTTGAATTGGTGCTTTCTACATTACAATTATTGTGAAGAGACATCCACAATAATTAGCATTGGACAATTTATTTGTGAAAATATATGTCTATTTAAATATGGACCACGCATAAAAAAATCTGGTCAAATTTTAATTGTTCATGTTGACTCCTTAATTATAAGATCTGCTAAGCCCTATTTGGCCACTCCAGGGGCGACTGTTCATGGACATTATGGAGAAACCCTTTTTGAAGGAGATACATTAGTTACATTTATATATGAAAAATCCCGATCTGGTGACATAACGCAAGGTCTTCCAAAAGTGGAACAAATCTTAGAAGTTCGCTCGATTGGTTCAATATCAATGAACCTTGAAAGGAGAGTTGAAGGTTGGAACGAGCGTATACCAAGAATTCTTGGAATTCCTTGGGGATTCTTAATTGGAGCTGAGCTAACCATAGCCCAAAGTCGTATCTCTTTGGTTAATAAGATCCAAAAGGTTTATCGATCCCAGGGGGTACAGATCCATAATAGACATATAGAGATTATTGTACGGCAAGTAACATCAAAAGTGTTGGTTTCAGAAGATGGAATGTCTAATGTTTTTTTACCTGGAGAATTAATCGGATTGTTGCGAGCGGAACGAGCAGGGCGTGCTTTAGACGAAGCGATCTGTTATCGGGCAATTTTATTGGGAATAACGAGGGCATCTCTGAATACTCAAAGTTTCATATCCGAAGCAAGTTTTCAAGAAACTGCTAGAGTTTTAGCAAAAGCTGCTCTACGGGGTCGTATTGATTGGTTGAAGGGTTTGAAAGAAAATGTTGTTCTGGGGGGTATTATCCCTGTCGGTACGGGATTCAAAAAATTAGTGCACCGTTCAAGGCAAGACAAAAACATTCATTTGGAAATCAAAAAGAAAAATCTATTCGAGTTGGAAATGAGAGATATTTTGTTACACCATAGAGAATTTTTTTGTTCTTGCGCCCCAAGCAATTTCCACGACACACCAGAAAATTTATTTACGCGAATTCATAATTCCTAAGGAGAGATTTCTTCTTTAAATTACTTTCTAGTTATTTTCTAGTTATTGATTTGGTAATAAATAAAATTTAGTAAGTAATAATAAAAATTAATGGTTTGGGCTGTGTATCGATGGTCAATCCCGGTAGAAAGTTCCGTAGGAACAATTATTTATTTATTAAAAAAAAAAGAGAAAGCGTGGGAAAAATGACAAGAAGATATTGGAACATCCATTTGGAAGAGATGATGGAAGCAGGAGTTCATTTTGGTCATGGTACTAAGAAATGGAATCCTAGAATGGCCCCTTATATCTCTGCAAAGCGTAAAGGTATTCATATTATAAATCTTACTAGAACTGCTCGTTTTTTATCAGAAGCCTGTGATTTAGTTTTTGATGCAGCAAGTCGAGGAAAAAACTTCTTAATCGTTGGTACCAAAAATAAAGCAGCAGATTTAGTAGCATCGGCTGCAATAAGGGCTCGATGTCATTATGTTACTAGAAAATGGCTCGGTGGTATGTTAACGAATTGGTCCACTACGGAAACGAGACTTCATAAGTTCAGAGACTTAAGAGCAGAACAAAAGATGGGGAAACTCAACCGTCTCCCTAAAAGAGATGCAGCAATGTTGAAGAGAAAATTATCTACTTTGCAAACATATCTGGGTGGGATCAAATATATGACGGGGTTGCCCGATATTGTAATCATCGTCGATCAGCAAGAAGAATATACGGCTCTTCGAGAATGTGTCATTTTGGGAATTCCGACGATTTGTTTAATCGATACAAATTGTGACCCAGATCTCGCAGATATTTCGATTCCAGCCAACGATGATGCTATAGCTTCAATCCGATTGATTCTTAACAAATTAGTATCCGCAATTTGTGAGGGTCGTTCTAGCTATATAAGAAGTCGTTGATTATGATTATGTTATGATTAAGAATAATAAGATTAGTTAATTATTTTAATTTATTTTATTGGATCGGTTACTATTCTTGTCTTGCATTTTTAAAAAGAGATAAAATGGGATATTGATATTATGTTATGTGATTTCTTGGTATCCTAAATATATGATTAATGATGAAAGCGGATGAGTTGAGAAAGAGATGGTTGAATCAAAATAATTCTTTTTTTTGAAGTTCGATTTCTGCCAGAGGACAATATGAATGTTATACCATGTTCCATTAAAACACTCAAAGGGTTATACGATATATCAGGTGTAGAAGTAGGCCAACATTTATATTGGCAAATAGGAGGTTTACAAATTCATGCCCAAGTACTTATCACTTCTTGGGTCGTAATTGCTATCTTATTAGGTTCAGTCATCCTAGTTGTTCGGAATCCACAAACCATTCCAACCGATGGTCAGAATTTCTTCGAATATGTCCTTGAATTTATTCGAGACTTGAGCAAAACTCAGATTGGAGAAGAATATGGTCCTTGGGTTCCCTTTATTGGAACTATGTTCCTATTTATTTTTGTTTCTAATTGGTCAGGTGCTCTTTTACCTTGGAAAATCATACAGTTACCTCATGGGGAGTTAGCCGCCCCCACGAATGATATAAATACTACTGTTGCTTTAGCTTTACTCACGTCAGTGGCATATTTTTATGCAGGTCTTACCAAAAAAGGATTGGGCTATTTCGGAAAATACATTCAACCAACTCCAATCCTTTTACCAATTAACATCCTAGAAGATTTCACAAAACCTTTATCTCTTAGTTTTCGACTTTTCGGGAATATATTGGCTGATGAATTAGTAGTTGTTGTTCTTGTTTCTTTAGTACCTTTAGTAGTTCCTATACCTGTCATGTTTCTTGGATTATTTACAAGTGGTATTCAAGCTCTTATTTTTGCAACTTTAGCTGCGGCTTATATAGGGGAATCCATGGAGGGTCATCATTGATTAGTTTTCGAAATAGTCTTTTTTTTTTAGCTTATCCTAATCGAGGCAATGCATATAATCTACTTGGTTGA